TGCACCACAAATAGGAGCTAATAAAAAGACCCGCGATCCCATAGAAAGACATCACAATTCCTTGTGGAAAAAAAACTATTTCCTGAGACGGAAATAAAGATATCAAATTTCTACCAAGATAACTCGAGGTTCCAACCAACAAGAATCCTACTGAACCTAAAAAAAGGATAACAGCCCAGCAGAAATTACTTGTTTTTCGAGCCCCCATTATAGGTTCTATCCATATATGTTCTGATCGACAACTCATACTTGATCCAGTTGATTTTTTTGGAATTGAGAGAATACCCCAAATGAATTTGACTTTAGTCCTTTTGTTTCCGAAGTAACTCGCATCAACTAGCACTAGTTTGATGTGACCCTTTAGGAGTAATTCATTAAATTGGTTAGATCTAAACTAATAACATACCCTTCGTATGATCTCACTAAAGATAGCCACATACATATAGATAGACCAACTTTACCGTTCAGCCATCCGTCGATTTGGGTCTATTTGAAAATAGCTAGAATCTATTGACCCCTAATAGCATTTTCTGGAGACATAAGAATTTTTCGGCGGAAGCCGCTTATACCATATTTTGTGGATATCTGTGTTATGATACAAGCGTCAGTTTTGAAAAAAAAAATAGATGGCATTTTATGCCATCGGCTCTAAACAATCTTGTTTTTTTGAACATGAAGAAATAAAGAAGCCATTGCGATTGCCGGAAATACTAGGCCTACTAAAGGCACCAAAACAGAGGGAAAGTTAAGAGTTGTCATAGAATGGGTACCTCGATTTACTATTTGTACCTGTTATTATTATTTAGATTTTATATTTATTATTTATAATATAAAGATATCTTATTATATATAACGATATCTTATTATAATTTGATAATTCTAAATTGGAATTATTATTACTTAATTAAGATTAAGTTTATTATTACTTAATTAAGTATAGATCTAAGTATCTATCTAAGTGAGTATATAATGTAGTTTTTCATCTTTCTACATGAAAGATTTGAAAGGATATGGATGAGATATTATTTTCTTCATTTTTTGCTCTTGTCTTCGAATTTCATTTACTAAGCAAAAAGTTTTTTAAAAATTAATTAGATTATATTGAAGGGTTTGTTAGAATCCCATCCGGCAGGGATTCTTAGTCAAAATAGAATTATCGTAAGATATAGAAAAATAAAAAATTCTATATTTTATATATTTTCATTATACATGACGAGAAGAGGAGATTTTTTTTATTTGCCTAATTTCACGAAAATAAGAATTTCATCGTTTATCTTGTTGATAGAGGCTTCTTGATCAATAATCAGGAATATAGAAAAAGGGGCGGATTTTCTGTTACTTTTGATTCTTTATACAATTAGATCTTATGTGAACAAAGAAAACCCCATTCGTCTAATTTTGACTTGGATTCCGATAAACTAATTACTTGTTTGCTCAAAATAATTGAACTTAATGTTCTAATTTTGATTCAAAGGAAAGAAAGTGTGGAGCTTAAATAACTCACTCAGAACGTCTTTTAAAGTATTACGTGGTACGATTAGATCGAATAAGCCCTTATGGAATAAATAGTCAGACGCTTGTGAACCTTCGGGTACTGTTTTATTCAATGTTTGTTGAATTACTCTTTTACCCGCAAAGGCAATGTAGGCCTTGGGTTCGGCAATAATGATATCCCCCAACATACCAAAACTAGCTGTCACCCCACCGGTAGTAGGAGATGTAAGGATTGGTACATAGAATAACTTTTTATTTGATTGATAATCATATAAAGCAGAAGATATTTTAGCCATTTGCATCAAGCTCAAACTTCCTTCTTGCATGCGTGCCCCTCCGGAAGCACACACTATAATAAGAGGTAGAAATTCATTAGTAGCGTATTCAATCAAACGGGTAATTTTCTCCCCGACTACGGATCCCATACTACCCCCCATAAACTGAAAATCCATAACCCCAATTGCTACGGGAATACCGTTTAGTTGCCCTATCCCTGTTTGAACAGCCTCGGTTAATCCTGTCTTTCTTTGATAAGAATCGATACGCTTTTTATAAGGCTCCTGCTGCGAATGAAATTGAATGGGATCCACAGAGACCATGTCTTCATCCATAGGCTCCCAAGTACCCGGATCGATCAAAAGTTCGATTCTATCTGAACTACTCATTTTCAAATGATATCCACATTCTTCACAAAGATTCATTTTTGATTGAGAATCGGTCTTATAATTTAATCCAAAACAATTTTCGCATTGAACCCACAAATGGACGTGCTTAGTAGAACTTCCCCGATCACTCGTTCTGGCTTGACTACTATTTCCATAAATGGAACTATAAATGTAATTGTTACTGGAATTGTCAATACTACTTACAATGGAACTATCAATATAGATTTGAGACTGAAGATAACTGTCAATGCAACTATTAATGTGATTATTCCAAATATACTGAGTATCATCCATGCAACGATCGTGGTCGGGAGTCTTACTCTTAGATCCATTATTCAGAT